TTTTTGTATTGATTTAATTATGATTTTTGCCCCAAGAAAAAAAAAGTTTTTTTTGGGTGCTATGTCAGTATCGTGGCAACATTTAGTAAACTATAAAATAAAACGAAAATTTTCTAGTTCACTAAGCCTGATTTTTTTAAAAAAATCGACTTTTTTGAAAATGCGTTTGTTATGGGTTAGGCTAGGAGGGCTTTCTAGTTGAAGTTATAATTGATTTAGGTCTCAGTTGTTGGTATAAGATTTCTTGTTTTTGGGGTTTGGCAAGAGTTTCAGTCTTATATTATTAAAAATTGAGACGGGGGGGTAGGGGGGGTTTGCTGAATAAGCTAAACATATAATTAGTTTATTCGGCGGGTTGGGTAGATTACGTGTACGTGTACGTGTACGTGTATGTGTACGTGTACGTGTACGTGTACGTGTATGTGTACGTGTACGTGTACGTGTACGTGTACGTGTTACGTGTACGTGTATGTGTACGTGTACGTGTATGTGTACGTGTACGTGTACGTGTATGTGTACGTGTACGTGTACGTGTACGTGTACGTGTACGTGTACGTGTACGTGTATGTGTACGTGTACGTGTACGTGTACGTGTACGTGTACGTGTACGTGTACGTGTACGTGTACGTGTACGTGTACGTGTGCAAACGGCCTTGCCTAGGTCTGTATTAATTACTTTTATGTCCGACAAGCATGGAAAGATTACACCTCATGGTTTATATGCGATCCTGTAATATTCAAGTTAAGTATACCTACAATAGTTTTGACTGGACACAAGGCCTGGCGGCCCAGTTGAGTGAATCCACCCCGAAAATTAAAAAATACCAAATGCATGGCACCACAGTTATGTTAGGCATGGGCTGATTAGTCACGAATCCATCGAGATGTCTTATTTAAGAGCACCGTGTGGGCGATCTTCAATAAATGGCCCTGAAGTAAGAACCAGATGCCAGTTATAGTTTCAGTATAGAAACCCCCAAGTTTTATGGGCCCGGAGCGAGAAGAGGGACACGTATTGGGCGGGTTGATGATTTCACGTAGGTAGTCAAATTAAGAGATAACCAGTTGGAGGTGATATGCATGGGGTAGAGAAATTTCGAGAACGTATGTGCTATGTACGATCAATAATAGTATGTACTATGTAATATCAAGGTTATCATGTACTGGGTTGATATGCATGTTGTATATCAGTTATGTACGATAAATACAAGTATGTCCTATGTACGTTTAAATTAATATGTACTTGCTTATAAGCATGGGGATAATAGTTTAATGCACGATTATACATATATATGTACTATGTACTTTATGGTATTAATGTACTGTACCATTTTAATGTGGAAGAGCATAAATGCACGAATTACATAGACAGAAAGCGGTTTTTCGAGATACTGACATGTCAGCTGGTGCAAGTAAAGTTATTTAACAAGGAATAGTTTAATTAGAATGCTAGCTTTGGGTGTTAGCGGTGGAGTATAAATCTTCTTCCTTGACTGTTCTTGGGGGTTAGACTCCCATTTCTGGTTTACAAGACCAGTATAATGATTATATTACAAGAACTATCATTTTAAAAGATGATTTTCTAGGAGACTAGCCAGGGGTATTAGAATAATGATAGTCGCGAAGTATAAGATGGATGCTAGTTGGCCGATGATAATAAATGGGTGTTCTACGGGTTGTCCTCCGATTCATGTTAGGGCTAGTAGGTCTGCTACTAGGATTCAGAATAAACATTGGCTGATAGGGCGGAATATTATGCTTCGTTGTTTAGAAGTATGTAATAATGGGATTAAGGCTAGGATTAAAATTGATATAACTAGTGCTAGGACCCCTCCTAATTTATTTGGGATTGATCGTAAAATAGCGTAGGCGAATAGGAAGTATCATTCAGGCTTAATGTGAGGGGGTGTATTGAGTGGGTTAGCTGGCGTATAGTTGTCTGGGTCACCTAACATGTCTGGGGCGAATAGGACGAGTCCTGTTAATAGGGTGATTATAATGAGGGCTCCTAGGATATCCTTGATTGTATAGTAGGGGTGAAATGGGATTTTGTCTGCGTCTGAGTTAATTCCTGATGGGTTATTTGATCCTGTTTCATGCAGAAATAGAAGGTGGACAATTACTAATGCTGTGATGATAAATGGTAAGATAAAGTGGAAGGCGAAAAATCGAGTTAGGGTAGCTTTATCTACTGAGAAACCACCTCAGATTCATTCTACTAGGTCTGTGCCGATGTAGGGGATAGCAGATAGGAGGTTGGTAATTACTGTGGCTCCTCAAAATGATATCTGCCCTCATGGTAACACATATCCTATAAAGGCAGTGGCTATGACAGCGAATAGCAATAGGACTCCGATGTTTCATGTTTCTATAAATATATATGATCCGTAGTAAAGTCCTCGGCCTACATGTAAGAATAGGCAGATAAAAAATATTGAGGCTCCGTTGGCATGTAGATATCGGATAACTCATCCGTAGTTAACATCACGGCAGATGTGTGTGACAGAGGAGAAGGCTGTGGTGGTGTCAGCTGTATAGTGTATGGCTAGGAAGAGTCCTGTGGCAATTTGAATTACAAGGCAGATGCCTAGTAAAGAGCCGAAGTTTCATCAAGATGAAATGTTTGATGGGGCAGGGAGGTCAATAAATGAATGGTTGATGATTTTTAATAGTGGGTGGGATTTTCGAATGTTGGTCATTAGGTTCTTATAGTTGAAATACAACGATGGTTTTTCATACCATAGGTCATGGTTTAATTCCATGTAAGAATTATGTCATACATTGTATTTGCTTTTAGTGTTCTATTTGTTGTTGGTTTTGTAGGATTTTCTTCAAAGCCTTCTCCTATTTATGGTGGATTTGGGTTGATTGTAAGTGGTGGCGTAGGTTGTGGGATTGTGGTTGGTCTTGGGGGTTCTTTTTTAGGGTTGATGGTGTTTTTAATTTATTTGGGTGGTATATTAGTGGTGTTTGGTTATACTACTGCTATGGCAACAGAGGAGTATCCTGAGGTTTGGGGGTCAAGTGCTGTTATTTGGGGGAGTCTATTGTTAGGGGTTGTGATGGAGTTAATGTTTGTAGTGTGAGTTGTCTGATGTGATTCTGGGGTTATTGTTAGTTTAAAGGAAATTAGTCTTTGAGCGTCGTTTGAGGGTGGTGGTACTGGGTGTGTACGTGAGGATTCACTAGGGGTAGCTTCTCTCTATGATTATGGGCGTTGATTATTGGTCATGGCTGGCTGAACTTTATTTGTTAGTATTTTTATTGTTATTGAAATTACTCGTGGGTTTAGATTACAATAAATGTGGCTAGTACTAAGGATAATAGGAACGAGGTGAAGTAGAGTTTAATTAGTCCCTTTTGGTTGGAGATTTTTGTTGAGGCAGTTAATTGAATGTTTGAGATGGTTTTAGGTAAAATTATTTCTATTAGTGTGAGATCAAGTATGTTGGATGATACGTTTTGGCTATTTTTTAGGCTTAATTGTGGGAGGAGGCGGTGGATTGTTACTGGGAAGTAGCCTAGTAAATTGGAGAATTTGTATATTTGTGTTTTATGGGTATGCTTGAGGTTAAGTGATATGGTGTTTAATTCTATTGCGATTATGAATCCCATGATTGTGACTAATAGGGCAGCTAGTTTTAGGTAGCTGGGTATTGTCATTTGTGGTGTGGTTATAGGTGGGATGCTGTATGAGATGATAAATCCTGCAAAGATGCTCCCTAAGGCTAGACGTTTAATGGAGTTAATAAGGAGGTGGTTATTTTCGTTGATAGTGATTGTAGATTGGTGTCGTGGTTGTCCTATTAGGGCGTAGAAGATAATTCGTGTGCTATATACGGCTGTTAGGGTAGTTGCTATTAGTGTGATTAGGAGGGCTCAGGCGTTGATGTAGGAGGTGTTTATGGCTTCAATAATTAGGTCTTTAGAGTAAAAGCCTGTAAGAAATGGCATGCCTGTGAGTGCTAGGCTTCCAATAGTTATTGCGGAGGCGGTGAATGGTAGGCTTTTGAATAGTCCCCCTATTTTGCGAATATCTTGTTCGTCGTTTAGGCTGTGAATAATAGACCCAGAGCATATGAATAATATGGCTTTAAAGAATGCGTGGGTGCAGATGTGAAGGAAGGCTAGGTACGGTTGGTTGATTCCGATTGTTACTATTATTAACCCTAGTTGGCTTGAGGTGGAAAAAGCTACAATTTTTTTGATGTCATTTTGTGTTAGTGCGCAGATGGCTGTGAATAGTGTGGTGATAGCCCCTAGACATAGAATGATGGATTGGGCAGTCTTGTTCTCTTCTAGTAGGGGGTAGAATCGGATTAGTAAGAAGATTCCGGCTACTACTATAGTGCTGGAGTGCAGTAGAGCTGATACTGGGGTGGGGCCTTCTATTGCAGATGGCAGTCATGGGTGGAGGCCAAATTGGGCTGATTTTCCTGTTGCGGCTAGTAGAAGTCCTATTAGGGGAATTAAACTGGTACTGTCTTTCATAGATAGGATTTGTTGTAAGTCTCATGAGTTGTAGTTTATGGTGAATCAGGCTATTATGATGATAAATCCGATGTCTCCGATTCGGTTATATAGGATAGCTTGTAGGGCTGCTGTGTTTGCGTCTGGTCGGGCATACCATCAGCCAATTAATAGGAATGATATGATTCCTACTCCCTCTCATCCGATGAAGAGTTGGAATAGATTGTTTGCTGATACTAAGATTAATATAGTAATCAAGAATGTTAGCAGGTATTTAAAAAATCGGTTAATGAATGGGTCTGCGTGTATATATCATATTGAAAATTCCATGATAGATCATGTTACAAATAGGGCTACAGGGATGAAGATTATTGAAAAATAGTCTAGCTTAAAGCTCAAGGATAGTTTCAGTGTTTGTAATGTTACCCAAGTTCAATTAGATACTACTGTTTCTTGGTTTATGTGAATAAACAGCATGGTGGGGATGAGGCTAATAGTAAAAGCGTATTGTACTGATATCTTGATATAGTTTGGATAGTGGTTAGAGTTATAGAATTTCGTTAGGCTGGCTAGGATGGGGATGGTTAGAATAATAAGGGCGGTTATTGTTGTCGGTACTATGATGTTAATTACTTTTATTTGGAGTTGCACCAATTTTTTGGTTCCTAAGACCAACGGATTACTACTATCCTTTAAAAGTAAGAAAGCCATAGTTTTATGTATGGTGGCATAGAATTAGCAGTTCATGCATTCTTTCTCGGTAAATAAGGGGGTTTATGTCCTATTATTAGATTCACAGTCTAACGTTTTTTTTAAACTATATTTACATAAAGTCGGCCCTAGAATGATCTCTGGTTTCAGGATGAGTAAGAATAAGGGTAGGAGGTGCATTAGCATGAGAGAGTTTTCTCGTGTAAAGCTTGGTGTGATGCTGTTAATATGGTATGTAAATTTGCCTCGCTGGGTGGTGATGAGTATGTATAATGTGTACAGGGCAGTGATTAATATATTAAGTCCTATGAGGATGATGGTGTAGTTTGATCATGAGAATGTTGAGAGAATAATTAATAGTTCTCCTATCAGGTTAATTGATGGTGGTAAAGCAAGATTTGATAGGCTGGCTAGTAGTCATCAAAAGGCTATTAGTGGTAGAATAGTTTGTAGACCTCGTGCTAAAATTATGGTTCGGCTATGGACACGTTCATAGTTGGAGTTTGCTAGACAGAATATTACTGAGGATGTTAAACCATGGGCAATTATTAGTGCGGTTGCACCTATGAAGCTTCATGGCGTTTGAATTATAATAGCTACAATTACTAGGGCTATATGGCTCACTGAGGAGTAAGCGATAAGAGATTTTAGGTCTGTTTGTCGTAAGCAGATTGCGCTTGTTATAATTATACCTCATAGGGAGAGTAATAGAAATGGGTAGGCTATAAATTTTGATACTGGGTCGAGTAGGATTGAAATACGTATCATTCCATATCCTCCTAGTTTCAGTAAGATGGCAGCTAGGACTATTGAGCCTGCAATTGGGGCTTCTACATGGGCTTTTGGTAGTCATAGGTGTAGGCCATATAAGGGTATCTTTACTATGAATGCTATTATGCATGCTAGTCATACTAGTTCGTTGGATCATGATATTGTAAGCTGTTTGTTGGTTAGGCTTATTAGTAGGAAATTTAAAGTTCCGGTGGTGTTCTGTAGGTAGATTAGGGCTACTAGCAAGGGTAGAGATCCTACTAAGGTATAAAATAGGAAATAAGTTCCTGCGTTTAATCGTTCGGTTTGATTGCCTCAGCGTGTAATGATAATTAGAGTTGGAATTAGTGTGGCTTCAAATAGAATATAGAATATAATTAATTCTGCGGCGGTGAATGTTATAATAAGAAGAAGTTGAAGTATAATTAGTATGCTGATGTAGAGTTTTTTTCGTGATGCTGGTTCTTTAATTAGATGGAATTGGCTTGCTATAATTATTAGGGGTAGGAGTCAGGCTGATAATACTAGTAGAGGGGCAGAGAGTGGGTCAGAGAAGAATAGGGGAGAGTAGTTAAGGCTTGTGTCTGGTATTTGGTTAAATATGATCAAGGTTACTAGACTAATAAGTAAGCTGTGTATAGTCGTGTTAATTCAGATTATGTTGTTTTTGGATCATCATGTTAATGGGAGCAGCATAGCTGTAGGGATAATAATTTTTAGCATTTTAGGAGGTTTAGGTTTTGCACATAGTCTTGTCCGTATGTGTCAGATACTATTACTAGGAGAGCCAGGCCTACGGCAGCTTCGCATGCAGCAAAAACTAAAAGGATAATGGGAAATATTGCTATTAGAACTATATGGTTACTAAGAATGAATAGTGAAGATAAGACGAACAGTGATAATATCATGCCCTCTAGGCAGAGCAGGGCAGATATTAAGTGGGATCGGAATAGTAGGAGTCCTATTAGTGATGTGGCAAAGGCCAGAATAATATTTGCGTAGATAGTGGACATGATAGTGATTATGAGTAAACATAATCTAATGAGTCGAAATCATTTGTTTTGATTAAACTAATCACTATATTCAGCTCATTCTAAGCCCTTTTGAGTTCATTCATAGGCTAATCCTAGGGCTAGGATAGAGATTAGTAGAAGGGCCATGGTGAGTATTGTAGTAAGACTATTTGATTGAGTAGCTCATGGAAGTGGTAGGAGAAGTGCGATTTCTAGGTCAAACAGTAAAAATGTGATGGCGACTAGAAAGAATTTTATTGAGAAAGGTAGGCGAGCAGAGCCTATTGGATCAAACCCACATTCGTAGGGGGTGTATTTTTCTATGTAGACGTTTAATTGGGGTAGTCAGAATGCAATGGTTACTAGGATAGCGGCTAGGGCGGTGTTAATGATAAGGGCTAGGATTAGGTTAATTACTCTATTCTAAGTTTTTATTAGATCCTATTGATTGGAAGTCAATTATACTAGTTATACTAAGAGAGTTAAGATCCTCATCAATAGATTGAGACATAAAGGAATAGTCATACTACGTCTACAAAATGTCAATATCATGCTGCTGCTTCAAATCCGAAATGGTGGTTAGAGGTGAAATGATATTTTAGTTGACGAAAGAAGCATACGGCTAGGAATGTGGTTCCGATGATTACGTGTAGGCCATGGAATCCTGTTGCTATAAAGAAAGTTGATCCGTAAACCCCGTCAGAGATCGTAAAGGGTGTTTCGTAGTATTCAGAGGCTTGGAGGGCTGTGAAGTAAATTCCAAGTACGATTGTAATTAGAAGGGCTTGTATTATATTTTTACGGCTGCCTTCTATTAGGCTATGATGTGCTCAGGTGATGGAAACTCCTGAGGCCAAAAGAACAGAAGTATTGAGCAGGGGGACTTCTAGAGGGTTTAGGGGAGTAATGCCTGTTGGGGGTCAGCAGCCACCTAGTTCATGTGTAGGGGCTAAGCTTGAGTGATAGAAAGCCCAGAAGAATCCGGCAAAGAAGAAAACTTCCGATACGATGAAAAGGATTATGCCGTAACGTAGGCCTTTTTGTACAATTGGTGTGTGGTGTCCTTGAAATGTGCCTTCTCGTACGATGTCACGTCATCATTGGTATATAGTTAGAAGATTGGTGATTGTACCTAGAATAAGCAAAGTAAGGGAGTTAAAGTGGAATCACATTACTAATCCTGATGTTATTAGTAGAGCAGATAGGGCGCCTGTTAGGGGTCATGGGCTAGGGTTAACTATGTGATATGCATGTGTTTGGTGGGTCATTAGGTGTTATCATGTAGATATAGACTCACTAGAAGTGTAAAGACGTAGGCTTGAATTAAGGCGACGGCAAACTCTAAGATTGTAAGTAGGACTAGGATGATAAATGTTAATACAGCTGTTGGAGTACTGATTGATGATAGTACTAGGGTAGCCCCTCCGATTAAGTGTATAAGGAGGTGGCCTGCTGTAATGTTGGCGGTTAATCGTACGGCTAGGGCCATAGGTTGGATAAATAAGCTGATGGTTTCAATGATAATTAGTATTGGGATTAGAGCAAGAGGGGTGCCTTGTGGTAGAAAATGGGCTAGGGACGCTTTGGGTTTATTACGAAAGCCTGTAATAACTGTTCCGGCTCACAGTGGGATTGCTATGCCTAAGTTTATAGATAGTTGTGTGGTTGGGGTGAATGAGTGTGGTAGTAGGCCTAGGAGATTAGTCGAGCCGATGAATAAAATTAGCGAGATTAATATTAAGGTTCATGTGCGTCCTTTTTCGTTATGCATGGTTATTATTTGTTTTGTGATTAACTGTGTTAGTCATTGTTGTAATGTAATTAGGCGGTTATTAATTAATCGTGTGGGAGCAGGAAATAGTATGCTTGGGAATGAGATAATGGCAATTACTACAGGCAGTCCTATTAGTGTTGGGGTAATGAAAGAGGCAAAGAGATTTTCGTTCATTTTTTGTTTCAGGGTGTTAGGTGTTTTTTTACAATCAGGGGTTTGTTTGTCGTGTTTATTGGGTATGTGTATTTAGATAATTTTAATTGAAATAGGATAAATAATGTCAGAATAGTTGAAATGATTGTAATAAATCATGTGGATGTGTCAAGTTGTGGCATATCATTATGGGAGTTTATGCTCCTGTCTTTAACTTAAAAGGTTAACGCTACTAGCTTCATAATGTCTATAGTATTGTTGTGCATCAATTTTCAAAGACTTTTAGTGGGACTAGTTCAAGTACGATAGGTATGAAGCTATGATTAGATCCACAAATTTCTGAGCATTGACCATAGTATAATCCTGGTCGTGTGGAGATCAGTGTTGCTTGATTTAGACGTCCTGGGATCGCATCTGTTTTAAGGCCAAGCGAAGGAATTGCTCAAGAGTGTAAAACATCTTCTGATGAGATAAGCATTCGAATTGGTATTTCTATGGGTAGTACGACTCGGTTGTCGACTTCAAGTAGTCGTAATTCTCCAGGCTTAAGGTCAGCGGTTGGAATCATGTATGAGTCAAAGCTTAGGTTTTCGTAGTCAGTATACTCGTAGCTTCAGTATCATTGATGTCCTATTGTTTTTACGGTCAGGGAGGGGTTATTAATTTCGTCTATTATATACAAGATTCGTAGTGATGGTAGGGCAATTAGGATCAGGATAATAGCTGGTAGAATCGTTCAAATAGTTTCTACTTCTTGGGCGTCCATGGTGCTTGTATGGGTTAATTTGGTTGTTAGTATCAGAGAAATAATATATAGTACGAGTGAGCTGATTAGAAACACAATTATTAGCGTGTGGTCGTGAAAATGTAACAGTTCTTCTATAATTGGCGAAGAGGCGTCTTGGAATCCTAGTTGGAAGGGGTATGCCATGAAGATATACGGGGGTCTCACCTGTGACTTAACTTTGACAAAGTTATATAATTATTTTACTAATATCTTATTAAGAGAGTCGTAGTGGCTACGGTGCTGGCTTGAAACCAGTTTTTGGGGGTTCGATTCCTTCCTTTCTTGTTTGGGACTTTACGTATGCTGGTTCCTCAAATGTGTGGTATGGAGGGGGGCAGCCGTGAAGTCATTCTAGATTTGTTGCGGTTAGTTCTACTGACACAACTTCTCGTTTAGAAGCAAATGCTTCCCAGATCATAAAAATTATAAGCATGACAGCTGTTAGGGAGATAAATGAGCCCATTGATGATACAGTATTTCATGTTGTGTACGCATCTGGGTAATCTGAGTATCGTCGTGGCATGCCAGATAAGCCTAGGAAATGCTGTGGGAAGAACGTTAAATTAACCCCAACAAATATAATTGTGAAGTGAATTTTTGCTCAAGTTTGATCTAGGGTGTAGCCTGTGAATAGAGGGAATCAGTGAACAAACCCTCCTATAATGGCGAATACTGCTCCTATCGATAGGACATAGTGGAAGTGGGCTACTACGTAGTACGTGTCGTGAAGAACGATATCTAGAGAGGAGTTGGCAAGGACGATTCCTGTGAGCCCTCCTACTGTGAATAGGAAAATAAACCCCAGAGCTCATAATATAGCTGGGGATCATTTGATGTTTCCTCCATGTAGGGTGGCTAATCAGCTGAATACTTTTACGCCGGTTGGGATTGCGATGATTATTGTTGCGGATGTAAAGTAAGCTCGTGTATCTACATCCATACCTACTGTGAATATGTGGTGGGCTCATACAATAAATCCTAAGAATCCAATAGATATTATTGCTCATACTATGCCCATATATCCGAATGGCTCTTTTTTACCCGAATAATAAGTTACGATGTGGGAGATAATTCCAAACCCCGGTAAAATAAGAATATATACTTCTGGATGGCCAAAGAATCAGAATAGATGTTGATAGAGAATTGGATCTCCGCCTCCAGCAGGATCAAAGAAAGTAGTATTTAGATTTCGGTCTGTTAGTAGTATCGTAATGCCAGCTGCTAGTACTGGTAGAGATAGTAATAGTAGTACGGCTGTAATTAAGACTGATCATACGAACAAGGGAGTTTGGTATTGTGATATAGCAGGGGGTTTTATATTAATGATAGTGGTGATGAAATTAATAGCGCCTAAGATAGAAGAGATTCCGGCTAAGTGAAGTGAGAAAATAGTTAGGTCTACAGAGGCTCCTGCATGAGCAAGATTTCCGGCTAGAGGTGGGTAAACGGTTCAGCCTGTTCCTGCTCCCGCCTCAACTATAGACGATGCTAGTAGAAGTAGAAAAGATGGGGGGAGTAGTCAGAAGCTTATATTATTTATTCGCGGGAAGGCTATATCTGGTGCGCCAATTATCAGTGGAACGAGTCAGTTCCCGAACCCACCGATCATGATTGGCATAACTATAAAGAAAATTATTACAAAAGCGTGTGCCGTAACAATAACGTTGTAGATCTGGTCATCACCTAGTAGTGCACCGGGTTGACCTAGTTCAGCACGGATGAGAAGGCTTAGGGCTGTGCCTACTATACCAGCTCATGCACCAAACAGTAAATATAAAGTTCCGATATCTTTATGGTTGGTTGAAAATAATCAACGGTTAATGAACATAGGTAAAATGGCTGAGCAAGCATTAGACTGTAAATCTAAAGACAGAGGTTGAGTCCTCTTTTTACCACAGCCTTGTAGTGAACTTTCATGTCGAATTGCAAATTCGAAGAAGCAGCTTCAATCCTGCCGGGGCTTCTCCCGCCTTTTTTTTCCAGCGGCGGGAGAAGTAGATTGAAGCCAGTTGTATATGGTATTTAGCTGTTAACTAAAAGTTCATGGGGGCGGATCCCATCAATCTAGTAAGGACTTAGCTTAAGTAAAGTGGCTGGTTTGCGTCCAGTTGATGTAGGGTTGAGTCTTGCAGTCCTTAACTTCAGGAGTTAGGCGTGGGTCGCCTACTTGAAGCTTTGAAGGCTTCTGGTCTTGTTATAACCTAAACTCCTATATGAGTGTGTATATAAGTGGTCCGAGTGGTAGAGTTATGGTTGTTAGTGTGATTATGGGGGCGAGTAAGTTTATGTTTTTTTTATTATCAAATTTTCATTTTAGTTTTATGTTGTTGGATGTTGGGAATAGGGTAAGTGTTGTGGAATATGCTAGTCGTATGTAGAAGAATAGGTTTAGTAATGCTATTATTGCTATTGTTAGTGGTAAAATGATTATGTTGTTTTTTGTTATTTCTTGAATGATGATTCATTTTGGTAGGAATCCTGTTAATGGGGGTAGTCCTCCTAGTGATAGAAGAAGTATTATGAATATTACTGTTAATAATGGAGTGTTGTTTCATAGTTGTGTAAGAGAGGCTGTTGTAGTACTGTTGAATAGGTTTATAATAGTAAATATGGCTGTTGTAATTAGGATGTAGATTAATAGGTTGAGGAGTATAGCAGTGGTGTTGTAGGGTAAGATTGCAGTTATTCATCCTATGTGGGCAATAGATGAATAGGCTATAATCTTGCGGGTCTGTGTTTGGTTTAGTCCGCCTCAGCCGCCGATTATGATGGATGCTAGCGCTATCGTTATTATTAGTGGTGTGTTTAGTGATGGGGTGATTTGACATAGGATTGATAGTGGGGCAAGTTTTTGTCATGTTAGTAGTAGTATACCTGATTGTAGAGGTGTGCCTTGTGTTACTTCTGGCACTCAAAAGTGGAATGGGGCTAGTCCTAGTTTCATTAGTAAGGCAGTTATAATTATTAGGGAGGGAATTTGGTCTAGTGTGGGTATAATAGTTCATTGTCCGGACTGGATGGCGTTAATTATGATCCCTATTATTAGGATTATGGAAGCTGTTGCTTGAGTGATGAAGTATTTGGCGGCGGCTTCTGTTGATCGTGGAGTATGTTTTTTTATTAGCACTGGGACGAAGGCTAGTATATTTATTTCTAATCCCATCCAGGCGAGTAATCAGTGTGAGCTTATTAAAACGATTAGGGTTCCAGAGATAATTGTGATTAAAATTATGATAAAGATTAAGGGGTTAATTAGTACGGGAAGGATATGAACCAACATTTTCGGGGTATGGGCCCGATAGCTTATTTAGCTGACCTTACTATTTTAGAATCTGGTGTATTGGTAGCACGAAGAGCTTTGAATTCTTAGGGGTAGGTTCAATTCCTATGATTCTAGAAATAAGAGGGTTTAAACCTCTATTATTTACTCTATCAAAGTAACTCTTTTGTCAGACATATTTCTATGTTTGTGGGGGGATCCCTGATAGTGAAATGGGCATGGATACGTGTCATATGCATAATGCTAGGGTAAGGGGTAAGAAATTTTTTCATAGGAGGTGTATTAGCTGATCATAGCGGAATCGAGGATATGAGGCTCGTACTCATAGGAACAGGATGGTTAGGGCTAGAGTTTTTATAGTAAAGTTGACTGAATAAAGTTCAGGCAGATAATTGATGTGGTACGCGCCTAGGAAGATTGTTGTTGTTAGTGCGTTTATTATAATGATATTTATGTATTCTGCTATGAAAAACAGGGCAAAGGGGCCGGCAGCGTATTCTACGTTGAATCCGGATACTAGTTCTGACTCTCCCTCTGCTAGATCAAATGGTGCGCGATTGGTTTCTGCTAGTGTTGAGATAAATCATATTATTGCTAATGGCCATGTGGGTAGGATTAGTCATATGTATTCTTGCGTTGTAATAAGAGTAGATAAAGTAAAGGATCCGTTTATTAATAGTACTGATAGTAGGATGATTGCTAGGGTTACTTCATATGAGATGGTTTGGGCTACAGCGCGGAGGGCGCCGATTAGAGCATATTTAGAGTTTGAGGCTCATCCTGATCAGAGGATGGAATAGACTGCTAGGCTTGATGCGGCAAGAATAAATAGTACTCCTATGTTAAGGTTGATTAAAGGGTATGGTATTGGTACTGGGATTCATATAGATAGGGCTAGGGTGAGCGCTAAGACAGGGGCAGTAATAAATAATATTGAAGAGGATGTTAGGGGTCGTAAGGGTTCTTTGGTGAATAGTTTTATGGCATCTGCAAATGGTTGTAGAAGTCCGTAGGGTCCGACTACATTGGGTCCCTTTCGGTGTTGCATATATCCTAGTACTTTACGCTCTACTAGGGTTAAGAAAGCTATGGCTAGAGTTACAGGGAGAATGAGGAATAGAAGGTTAATGGTGAACATTCTGTTAAGGAGAGGATTTGAACCTCTGATAGTAAAATCTTAAGTTTTAGGCAATTACCGGGCTCTGCCACCTTAACGAGCCCTGTTCTTGGGCAGGGTTATAGGTAACTTACTAGATTAAGATAATTTCATCTATTATGTTGAAGGCGCCTGTTTTAAGTTGGCCTTATTTCTCTTGTCCTTTCGTACTGGGAGAAATATCGGAATAGATAGAAACCGACCTGGATTGCTCCGGTCTGAACTCAGATCACGTAGGACTTTAATCGTTGAACAAACGAACCATTAATAGCTGCTACACCATTGGGATGTCCTGATCCAACATCGAGGTCGTAAACCCTATTGTCGATATGGACTCTAGAATAGGATTGCGCTGTTATCCCTAGGGTAACTTGTTCCATTGATCAATTATATTGGGTCAATTAGAGTTGTTATAGCTTTGACTTGTAATGTCTTGGCTTGTTTTTCTTTCGGAGGATTGTTTATTCTCCGAGGTCACCCCAACCAAAATTGTTATCTTAGTATACGTTGGTTTATTCCTAGTAGGTTAAGTGATTGTGGTATGTAAGATAGTTAATTAAAGCTCCATAGGGTCTTCTCGTCTTATTTTTGTATTTCCGCCTCTTCACGGAAAGGTCAATTTCACTGATTGGGAGAAAGAGACAGTTAAACCCTCGTGTGGCCATTCATACAAGTCCCTATTTAAGGAACAAATGATTATGCTACCTTTGCACGGTCAGGATACCGCGGCCGTTTAACTAAGTCACTGGGCAGGCATTGCCTCTAATACTTTTTATGCTAGAGGTGATGTTTTTGGTAAACAGGCGGGGTTTGTGTTTGCCGAGTTCCTTTTCCTCCTTTTAATCTTTCCCTTAAAGGTTTGCACTCCTGTGTTGGGTCAACAGTGAAAGGTAATAGGCTATGTGTGTATAGATTATAACTATTGAGCTGTTAACTATCAGTGAGCATTCGATCTGATATAAGCCTGTGCAGGGAGAATGACTTCTTGTTACTAATATTAGCATTAATGCATCTATATATAAATAGATTAGTCCAGTTGTATTTTAGGAGTTGTTTGAGGTTTTTGGAATTAAGTCTGTTGGTGATGTTGAGCTTGAACGCTTTCTTAATTGATGGCTGCTTTTAAGCCAACTATGGATCTTGAAATATATATAACTCTCTAAATAAGGTTTTTTCCTTTCTTCTAATGGGCTGTACCCCCTTAGACTATACTTTAAATTTACATTAGGATTTATAGTTCGTTAGGTAAATTTAAAATTGAACTGAAATTCTATCCTGGACAACCAGCTATCACCAGGCTCGTTTGGCTTTTCACCTCTACTTACAAATCTTCTCACTATTTTGCAACATAGATGAGTTCGCTCTTTTAGCTGTTCATAAGTAGCTCGTCTGGTTTCGGGGTGTTTAACTAAAGTTCTCTTTGCTAAACTTGTTCTAGCTAATCCATTATGCAAAAGGTAGAAGGGTTAATCTTTGCTTTTTTGTACTGTTGATATTTCTTTCATCTTTCCCTTACGGTACTGTCTCTATAGCTCCTTGGTTAAATTTCTATCTCCTATACTTTTAATGGTCACTGAATGGTTTAATTGAGTTGTTGTTTATTGTTATATTAATGTTTGTTTGGGCTAGAATCAGTTCAAAACGATCATATTGAGTGAGATCTTCTGGGTGTAAGCCAGATGCTTTGGTAGTTAAGCTACGTTTTGTTTTTCCAAGCGCACCTTCCAGTACGCTTACCTTGTTACGACTTGTCTCCTCTCATACTTGTAAATTTTGACATATGTTTGATTGTAAATTATGAACATATTTGAGGAGGGTGACGGGCGGTGTGTGCGTGCTTTATGGCCTAATTCAATTGAGCTCTCTATTCTCAGTTTACTACTAAATCCTCCTTGGGCCTTCAGGTTTCATGAAGGTTAGCGTTGTTGTTCTATGTAAGAAAATGTAGCCCATTACTTCCCACCCCATAGGCTACACCTTGACCTAACTTTTTTATGCATGTGTTTGGGCTTACTTTTTTTCCTTTTCAGGGTTTGCTGAAGATGGCGGTATATAGGCTGAATTAGCAAGAGGTGGTGAGGTGTATCGGGGTTTATCGATTATAGAACAGGCTCCTCTAGGTGGGTGTAAAGCACCGCCAAGTCCTTTGAGTTTTGGGCTGTGGCACGTAGTTCTCTGGCGGGTAGCTTTGTTGTATAAACTATCTATGTTTATGATTAAGCATAGTGGGGTATCTAATCCCAGTTTGGGTCTTAATTGTAGTGTAGTCAGATTTGATAAGGTCACTTTCGTTGTTGATCTTAATGGGTCGTTAGCATTTTACTGCTTTAGTCTTATTTGACCTTATTTTACAGTCTTTCTTAAACACATTTTACGCCGTCGATCCATTAGCTTGGGTTAATCGTATGACCGCGGTGGCTGGCACGAAATTTACCAACCCTAATTAGCATAACTTAGTCAAACTTTCGTTCATGGCTTAATTTTTGTCACTGCTGTATCCCGTGGGGGCGTGGTTAAGCAAGACGTTATGAGCTACTATTGAAGTAGTGTGCTTGATGTCAGCTCCTTTTAGTCTTGTAGACTTGAAGGGCATTCTCACTGGTACGAGGATTCTTGCATGTGTAAATCTGCTAACAGCTAATAGAAAGGCCAGGACCAAACCTGTGTGTTTGCGGAGCTGTAAGCTCATCTAGGCATTTTCAGTGCCTTGCTTTATGTTGATAAGCTACGCTAAC